TCACAGTGGAAGAACAGATAATGACCATTTATACCGGAACAAATGGTTATCTGGATGGATTAGAAATTGGACAAGTAATAAAATTTCTCGTTCAGTTACGCACTTACTTAAAAACGAATAAACCTCAGTTCCAAGAAATAATATCCTCTACCAAGACATTAACCGCTGAAGCAGAAAGCTTGTTGAAAGAAGGTATTCAAGAACAACTGGAACGTTTTATACTTCAGGAGAAAGTATAAAAAAGGAAATGGATAATTCTTTTTTTTTTTTTAGTCAATTTTATTCTTTAATTTAATTTTTAATAAATTCTATAATATAAATAGAAGTATATCTAAGTTAAGTATATAATAGAAAGAATATATAATTAATATCTGTTTAATATTAAATCTTAAAGCATTTAGAATTTATTTATTATTCTAAATTCTTTCTTATCTTTTTATAAATAGAATAAAATATATTATTGATATTGCGTCCAATAGGATTTGAACCTATACCAAAGGTTTAGAAGACCTATGTCCTATCCATTAGACAATGGACGCTTTTCGCTTTTTTTTGTACTTTACAACTGTAAAGTAAAAAAAAAAAAAGAAGGTGCGAAATATTTTTAGCAATTGTGTATTGAATTCACTTCAATGCACAATTGCTATTAGACAATTCTAATACATAAAATTGTCTCTAATAAAAGGGGAAGGGGGCAATTTATAATTTAGAGCGGGTAGCGGGAATCGAACCCGCATCGTTAGCTTGGAAGGCTAAGGGTTTTAGTCGACGTCGATCGATTATTTTTATATTTTTAACGTCTCTAATTCAAAACCGAACATGAAACTTTGGTTTCATTCGGCTCCTTTATGATGTATGGATAAATTACCAAATAAAATACCACGGGAACGAAATAAAAATAAAAATTCGACCCATAACATCTATGTTAGCTTTTTCCGTCTGGGTGCTTTCACAGAAAATTTTGCTTTATAGATGATCCTTCTAGAAGATAGAAAAGGAGAACTCTAACAATCTTTCTAGTTACTTCGTTCTTTATTTCTATTTAACGGAATCCTTAGGAAAAGTATTTTGTTTCCACCGAGCTAAAACAATAAAATATTCGATGTCTTTAGTAAACCAAAGTTCTCGTTTAATAGCTATTTTGCTTCAATTTTTCTATACCAAACAATGAATAGAACTGAAGATTTAGTTACGATTAGAAAGAAACTTTTCTAGCTTTATCCATGGATCCTCTTGTTATACTTATTGAATTGTAAATTGTCATCCAATTCAAAAATTATGTTTCGGAATTTCATAATCCAAATTTACAATTGATTAGAGTCTTTGGATACAAATTACGAGAATCTATAATCTTCCTTGAATTTTTCATTGAAAGGTAAAGGACTAAATCCTTTTAAGAAATAAAGTTTTTGATCGGAAGATGAATCAAACCGAGAGACCCTTTAACTATTAAAGGGATTAAAGGAACGAATCACACTTTTACCACTAAACTATACCCGCTACAATGCAATTATTGCATATAAATTGACTTTTTGTCTAACAAAGTAATCGGGGGGTGTAATAAAAAAATATGAAAAAAAATTATAAAATTCTAGCGTAGACTTAATAAAATTAGTAAAGCGGATTTAATTTTTTTCCATTTCAGATCTTTTTTCTAAAACTCCATTAGATGAGTCTTTTAACTTTAAACAAAAAAAGGCCCGGCTGGGGGCTGACCAGGCCAGGCTATTAAAATAAAAAAGATCTTTTACTTGTGTTTGGACGAGACAAAATAAAAAGAGGATTCTCTATTTTTATTATTGTGGTTTTATTTATTTATCTTTCGAGTTCAACCTTTTCTTTATCTAATCGTTATCTAAATTTTTTATGTAAATAGAATTACTGAGAAAGTTCTATAAAAAAATTATATAAGAAATAGTAATATATATTATATAAATAGATTATAAATATATTTCTAAAAAAAAATAAATTATATATATAATAAAATATATAAAATGAAAAATATATCATATAAAGAATAATCTATACAAAAAAAGAAAGCTTTTAAAGAATAAAGTGGAGAAGGTTTTTTTCAAGCCTTTTTTATAATGGAACCTAATAAGTATCCCTTTTCGATTAGGAGAGATGGCTGAGTGGACTAAAGCGTTGGATTGCTAATCCATTGTACGAGTTAATCGTACCGAGGGTTCGAATCCCTCTCTTTCCCTTTCTCCTTTTTATGATGTGTAATAGATAAAATACTAATAAAATTGAGCGTTTCCACTAATTAAATAAAGCAATAAAAAACCTTTATTTTTTATTCTTCACGCCCCGGATTACGTCCTGGATCATTAGATAGGAATCCAAATATGAAAAGAGAAACAAAGAATATAACTACAGTGTATACAAAAAGTTTGAGAGTAAGCATTACACAATCTCCAAGATCTTACTTAAAAAAAAAAAAGAATAGATTCTCTATTTTTATACCAAATATCTAATTTTGATACCAAAAAATCAAGTGATTTATAAAAAAAAAAAGTTTTAGAAAGTCATTTGTAATAAGATAATAGTCGAGTCTTTCATATTCAAACAGATTTACATACCAACATCTAGATATTTTTTTTGTGAGCTCGAATCTAATTAGGTTCTTTCATTTAGGGAAAATAGGATAAAATTTAGGAAATAGAATGATCCAGATTTAGTATGGCTACCAAAAAATTTTAATGTTTGAATTGAGAGCTCGTTCATACGTCAAGATTTTTTTTTATCTTTTGAATTGTTGGAAGAATAAAAATCGTGAATTTTTCTAAGTTCTAAGACAGTATTAAGAATGTCATCGAAAACTTACAGCTGCTTGCCAAACAAAGGCTAAGAGAAGAAAGAAAAGAGGTATTACGGGCATAACATCTACGATTGGATTCAAAAAGGCGTAGGCCTCCGGCAATTTGGCGACTAAAAAAGTACTTGAAAAAAGGGCAGAATTAAAACAAATACAGATCAAATTAAATATATTAAGCATAACAAAATTGGTGTTTTTGTGGATAATTTAATTTTTATTGAGTTAGTAATATATTTTTTATATAATTTTTATATAAGGAAAAAAATAAAGAAAGATAGTCTAAAAAGACTTTGTTGAACTTACTCAATCAAAAATCCTTTCATTCTCATATGAGAATGAAAGAAATAATATTTTCATACAATATCTTAATTGAATTCTATGTAATGATCAATAAAGTCAGTTTGATTTGCTATCTACACGTGTCAAAACTCTAGCACCAATGTAATCCATATTTAATTTGGGCTGAAAAATTGACGAACAACCAATAGCAATATTACTCTTTTAGTGTAGTCTTGAATAAAAATCGAAATGGGGCGTAGCCAAGCGGTAAGGCAACGGGTTTTGGTCCCGCTATTCGGAGGTTCGAATCCTTCCGTCCCAGAGTACAGTCATTACGGAATAAATCTTCTATTGCCTTTGTACACTATCTTTCTGTTTAAAAATCCAATATATTTTAAGAATAAAATATTGAAATGAAAAGAAAAATCAACTTATTTTTCATCATTTCAACCGAATAAAAAAAATCTATTTGCTTTTTTTTTGTTATGCGGGTAAGTAAAGTAGAACCTTAGCTTCTAAGAGTTTTAATAAAAAAAATATATATTTATATATAAATATATTTCTATTCAAATTTCGATTTTACATATATACAATCTAATATGGGATTCATTTGAATTCTGACTTAACCTTTTACGCGTAAATTCACTATTCCATTCATAGAGAAAGAAAAAGTATAGATTACGATATACTGACTGAACTATGACTATTCATGATTCCACAATTGACTCAATTACACAAACTAGAGGAATGTTATGGTAAAACTTCGTTTAAAACGATGTGGTAGAAAGCAACGTGCGACTTGAATTGAAGGACATGATCTGCTGTGGATTTTTTGATCCGCCACTTTTATATAGGTGCTCTTGGCTCGACATTTTGTGTTCTATTTTACTAGAGTGATAAACTTTTTGGAATATAAAAAAGAGTACAGGATGGAGCTCGAGGATAATAGAAAGTTTTTATTCCTTTCGCAGGAGTAAGGATCTAGGGTTAGTACGAATCAATAAGTTGGAACAACTTCGTAAGTCTTTTTATATTTAAAAAAGCCCTTCAAGCTATTTTACATTTTACAACGGAAAAGGAAATTATCTTAAAATTGTAAAATTCTTTGAATCAAAAGTTTATCATGCGTGAATCAAGCGTTTGTATGATTCTTTGATAGAAAGAAATCATAAACAAAATAAGGGGCTTGTTGCTGCCCTTTTTTAATAAAACGATTCAAGATCACCGAAGTCATGTCTAAACCCAAAGATTAAAAGTAAGGATAACGAATCCTGAAACAAGGAAATCCAGTTTTAAATTGTTTGAACAACTATATAAAAATATAAAAATGAAGAATAAAAATTGATTCTAAAAAATGAAACAAACAAACAAAAAAGGGTTAGAGACTACTCACTAAAAAGATAAGGATTCTCTGTTGAGATATTTGAGAGTTATTTAACTTGAGTTACGAGAGTACGAAATGTTACGAACGCTTTTTGTGGAAAAACTATTTAGGGTTTAATTAAAGGCTAATTTATTTAATGTAATGTTTTTATTAATCTATTTAATATTTGTATTTTATACAGAGAGTTCACTTCTACTCATTGAATTTTTTCTCGAGCCGTACGAGGCCAAAGCCTCTTATACGTTTCTAGGGGGGGGGTATTATTCATATACATCTATCCCAATGAGCCGTTTATCGAATCGTTGCAATTGATGTTCGATCCCGAAGAGAAGGAAGAGATCTTCGGAAAGTGGGTTTTTATGATCCGATAACAAATCAAACTTATTTAAATCTTCCTGCTATTCTTGATTTCCTTAAAAAGGGCGCTCAACCAACAAGAACAGTTCATGATATTTCAAAGAAGGCAGGGATTTTGACGGAATTAAGTATTAATAAAACGAAAGTGAATTAATGAAACATAAAAAAGAGGATGTGAAAGACTCATATATAGCTTGGTATTTTATCTACTCTTTTCTTTCCTCCTCTTTCGCTTCCATCATTTTTTTTTTAGAATTTTATTTATTATTAGTATTCCTACCTTAGTAGGAATACTAATAATACCCTGATAACAACTACTATGTTTTATAATCATAAACAAATTTATGAAAAAAATACTGTATATAAAATATAAAAGAATATATTAATTCTGAATAAAATTAATATATATTATTATATTAATAATTTATTCATTATTCATAAAAAATTAAAGGTCATAAAATTGGGTCTAAAAAGTATAAAAAGAATTGAGATTACCCTAACAGACTTAGTTTTCATTCATTGTATGAATAACAAAACGAGGGGTTAAGCTTTTTATTTATTTTTTATATTCTTTTCGCTATATTAAAAATTCACAATCATATTGACAACGGTGTATCGACCAAATATAATTATTTCATAGAAAAATGGATCTATTTATCCCGGACGCACACATGACTGGATTTTATTTTTTTATTTATTCTGGTTGTATCTAAAAATTTGCAGTACTTTTTTTTTGGGGGGGGGAGGGTTGCTAACTCAACGGTAGAGTACTCGGCTTTTAAGTGCGACTAGCATCTTTTACACATTTGTATGAAGAAAAGGATTCGTACAGATCTACGGTAGAGTTTGTAAGACCACGACTGATCCTTAAAGGAATGAATGGAAAAAATAGCATGTCGTATCAAGGGAGAATTCAGATAATTTTTTTTTTGCTTTTCTGTTTTCGGTGTCGAAAAAAAAAAAAATTCCAATTTGGGTCGAGTTAATAAATATAAATGGATGGATAAAACTAGGTTTCCTGATTCCAGGAAAAAAAAAGAAACGAGCTTCCATTCGTAATTTGAAAAATTACCCGATCTAATTAAATGTTAAAAATAGATTAGTGCCTAATACGGGTATGGGAAGGAATTTTTTTCTTGCGTGTTATTTTCAATTTTTTCATGAGTCCTAATTATTTTTTCCCCTAGTCCGTTTGGGTTAGGTTGGATATGGATGTGTAAAAGAAGCAGTATATTGATAAAAAAAATATATATTTCCAAAATCAAAAGAGCGATTAGGTTAAAAAAAATAAAGGATTTCTAATCTTTTTGTTTTGTTATTCTATATATAATATAATATAATATAACGAACAGAAACCTATTAAAGATAGAGAATCCGGTTAGCAGTCTACCTGTTTATGAGGTATCTATTGGCTTTCGTAGTTTAATACCTTATTTTGACCGTATCGCACTATGTGTCATTTCAGAACTCAATAAAAAAATACTTTACTTTCAGTTCAAATCGAAATTAAATCCAAATGGAGAAATTTCAAGGATATTTAGAGTTCGATGGGGCTCGGCAACAGAGTTTTCTATATCCACTTTTTTTTCGGGAGTATATTTATGTACTTGCTTATGATTATGTTTTAAATAGATTAAATGGAAATCGCTCCATTTTCTTGGAAAATGCGGATTATGACAAAAGATATAGTTCACTAATTGTTAAACGCTTAATTTTGCGGATGTCTGAACAGAATCGTTTGATTATTCCCACTACGGATTTGAGCCAAAATCCCTTTTTGGGGCATACCAATCTTTTCTATTATCAAATGATATCTGTTTTATTTGCAGTGATTGTAGAAATTCCATTTTCCCTAAGATTAGGATCCTCTTTCGAAGGAAAAAATTTTAAAAAATCTTATAATTTACAATCAATTCATTCAATATTTCCCTTTTTAGAAGACAAATTATCACATTTTAATTATGGGTTAGATGTACTAATACCTTATCCCATCCATCTAGAAATCTTGGTTCAAACCCTACGTTATCGGGTAAAAGATGCCTCTTCTTTGCATTTTTTTAGATTCTGTCTATACGAGTATTGCAATTGGAAGAATTTTGATAAAAAAAAAAAATCAATTTTGAATCCAAGATTTTTCTTGTTCTTATATAATTCTCATGTATGTGAATACGAATCCATCTTTTTTTTTCTACGCAAGCGGTCTTCTCATTTACGATCGACATCTTATGAAGTCCTTTTTGAGCGAATTTTATTCTATGGAAAAATACAACAATTTTTAAAAGTCTTTGTTAATAATTTTCCGGCGATCCTAGGGTTGCTCAAGGATCCTTTCATACATTATGTTAGATATAACGGAAAATTTATTCTGGCAACAAAGGATACACCGCTTCTGATGAATAAATGGAAATATTATTTTGTTAATTTATGGCAATGTTATTTTTCCATATGGTTTCAACCGCAAAATGTCAATATAAATCAATTATCTAAAGATAATTTAGAGTTTCTGGGTTATCTGTCAAGTTTGCGATTAAATCCTTTAGTGGTACGTAGTCAAATGCTAGAAAACTCATTTCTAATAGATAATGTTAGAATAAAATTGGATAGCAAAATTCCAATTTCTTCTATTATTGGATCGTTGGCTAAAGATAAATTTTGTAATGTA